CTAGCGCGCTCGTATAGAGTCCGCTTTGCTAGCTAGCTTTCCGTTTTCGAGCTTGTTCGTCAAGCTTTCGAGCAGCTCTTTCAACTGCCGCCTAATCTCCCAACATGCTCAAGAACCGAGAGCCGCCCAGCCCCTGGACGGCCGGAGGGAGCTTGCAACTAGAAAGAAGATAGGCCGGTCAAACAAAAACAACGCGCAACGGGCTCGTAGCTCCGTCTCACTAAGTAGTGCTATTCTGTCCTCCGAGGGAGCGAGAAAACTACAAGCGCTAGCTTTCCGTTTTCGAGCCAGCAAGCGTAGGCGCTGGAAGCGAAGCGAGCCAGAGAGCAAGCGGAGGGTCCGAAGGAGAGCGCGCGTCCGCGCCCGTACCTTTCTCGGTAGCAAGCGTAGGCTCGAAAGCCTACGCGCGCTAGCGCGCTCTCCGTTTTCTCGCTCCCCGGAGCTTGCTCTCTTGCTCGCTCCGTTCTAGCCGGAGCTTGCTTCTTTCTCTCACGTAATTTCGCCCGCCCGTTCCACTTCCGTGCCGGAGGAAATGGGATTCGAACCCATGATACAATCTTCTTGTATGTCGATTTAGCAAACCAATGCCTTAAGCCACTCAGCCATACCTCCAAGTTGTTGATCGGAATTAGTTGTGGCGGGTTTGGTTGGTTGCCCGAAGGGCGTTCTGATCAACTTCGTAAGCCGTAGCGCGCTAGCGCCCCTATAGAGTCAGACTCTTCTTCTGCGAGACTCCATCCAGCAAGAAAGCGGCGAGAAAGAGCAAGCGGAGGCTCGAAAGCCGGAGCGAGCAAGCAAGCGTAGGCTCGAAGAGTACGCGAGCAAGCGAGAAAACGGAGTACGAGCGCACTTAAGAAGTTCAAAAGACCCTTCCTGAGCGCGCGGCGTTTATAAGAGCGCAGACGCTCTCGAGAAAACGGAGAGCGCAGACGCGAACGAAGCGGACTCTATACGCGCGCACTAGCGCGCGGAGGCTTGAGAGCCAGCGAGAAAACGGAGCGCGCACTAGCGCGCTCCGGCTTTCGAGCCTCCGCTTGCTGGGGAGAAAGGACCCGAAGCGCGCCAAAGAGCAAGCGGAGGGTCCGAAGGAGAGCGCGCTAGTGCGCGCGTATAGAGTCCGCATTGCTTGCTGCTCCGGCTTTCGAGCCAGCAAGCGTAGGCGCTGGAAGCGAAGCGCGCCAAAGAGCAAGCTACGGCTCGAAAGAGCGTGCTAGTGCGCGCTCCGTTTTCTCGCTTGCTGCTACGGCTTTCGATTCGAGCCCTAGCTTGCTCTCTGGCTCGCTTCGGGTCCTTTCGGACCTCCGCTTGCTGCTCCGGCTTTCGAGCCAGCAAGCGGAGGCTCGAAAGCCTCCGCGCGCTAGTGCGCGCGTAGTTTTCTCGCTTGCTCTCTTGCTCGCTCTGGCTTTCTCGCCGTAGCTTGCTGGCTCTCAAACTACAAGCTAGCGCGCTTGTATAGAGTCCGCTTTGCTAGCTAGCGCGCTTGTAGTTTTCGAGCTTGCTTCCCCACTAGAGAGAAGGAAAGCGTCCCAAAGAGAAAATAGCTCTAAACTCATCGATATGAAATCATCGTCTCTATTTCTTTGACTAACCCAACCTAAACCAATCATTCTCATATCTATTAGGGAAAGGTTTGAAGGGGCTCGTGCTCATACGTATGGATACCGACATGGCTACCAAAAAGGGGGGATCCTTGATTATGTCACTAAGAAGTGTTGGAAACCCTTGACCGCTAAAGCAATAGTCTTACGAAATGCAATTAAAGGTCATAGGACAACCCTACTTCGATCTCCAGATCGAGTCATAGGTCTAGGAGATGCCATGAGAAGGAATACTCATTTTCAGTCTTTTCCATTGGCAGATAGTTTAGTTCAGTCTTATGTTAGAGACCTACGATTCGTTTTAGTAGTATGTCTAAACCAAGGGTTTACGATATGGTGGGCTCAAACACACCCTCTCCTTCTAATGAGACCGTACCTGTGTTGTTCGCCTCATCATTTAGAAGTAGTGCGTCAGGCAACCTCATGCCCAATGGTGCAAATAGGATACGATTTCTGTCTGCACTCACTCCATTGTGCACAGGTAATCCAAGATGGCTCTCACCCTACCGAAACCGCCTTTGACCCCCTACCCTAGGGCTCAACGCACTACGACCATATAGTTAAGCCATCTAACTTTCCATCATGCTAGGTGCAGTAGTAGTAGCGCAGGCCTTAGGTGATTTCATCTCCACATTAGTTGCTAAGCAAAGGCTAAGGTTAGAGTCAAAAAAGACTAGGAAAGCTCGAAAACTACAAGCGCGCTAGCTAGCAAAGCGGACTCTATACAAGCGCGCTAGCTTGTAGTTTTCGAGCAGCCTCCGCTTGCTCTCTTGCTCGCGTAGGGCTTCCAGCGCCAGCAAGCGGAGGTCCGGAAGGACCCGGAGCGAGCAAGAGAGCAAGCTACGGCGAGAAAGCCAGAGCGAGCAAGAGAGCAAGCGAGAAAACTACGCGCGCACTAGCGCGCGGAGGCTTTCGAGCCGTAGCTTGCTGGCTCGAAAGCCGGAGCAGCAAGCGGAGGTCCGAAAGGACCCGAAGCGCGCCAAAGAGCAAGCTCCGGGTCCGAAGGAGAGCAGCAAGCGGAGGCGCTGGAAGCGAAGCGCGCCAAAGAGCAAGCGTAGGGTCCGAAGGAGAGCAGCAAGCAATGCGGACTCTATACGCGCGCACTAGCGCGCTCTTTCGAGCCTCCGCTTGCTCTTTGGCGCGCTTCGGGTCCTTTCTCCCCAGCAAGCGGAGGCTCGAAAGCCGGAGCGCGCTAGTGCGCGCTCCGTTTTCTCGCTGGCTCTCAAGCCTCCGCGCGCTAGTGCGCGCGTATAGAGTCCGCTTCGTTCGCGTCTGCGCTCTTATAAACGCCGCGCGCTCAGGAAGGGTCTTTTGAACTTCGGAAGTGCGCGAATACGTATCCGCTTCGTTCGCTAGCGCGCTCTACGTTTTCTCGCTCCCCGTAGCTTGCTCTTTCTCGCCGCTTGCTCTCTTGCTCGCTCCGTTCTAGCCGGAGCTTGCTGGGCTTAGCAAGATATGTCATAACCTCCCGAATCAATCAGAGGTGTAGCGGCCGGCCTCTCCCTTCAATGGTTACGGGTCCTCCTTTCCTTTGCCCCTGAACCCCAGCCTGTGGAAGCGGATCCCGGTTCACCTCTCTCTACTATATTTTGAACCAGCTCGAAAACTACAAGCGAGAAAACGGAAAGCTAGCTAGCGAACGAGAAAGCAAGCGTAGGGTCCGAAGGACGGAGCGCGCGTCTTGTTGTTTTGTTGCTAGCAAGCGTAGGCTCGAAAACGGAAAGCGCGTCTGCGCTTGTATAGAGTCCGCATTGCTTGCTGCTCCGGCTTTCTATTCTAGCAAGCGGAGGCTCGAAAGCCGGAGCGCGCTAGCGCGCTTTCTCCGTTTTCTCGCTGGCTCGCTCCGGCTTTCTTTTCTCGCCGTAGCTTGCTCGCGTAGGCTTTCTATGAGAGCAAGCAAGCTCCGGCTCTAATAGAAAGCCGTAGCAGCAAGCGAGAAAACGGAGCGCGCACTAGCGCGCTCTTTCGAGCCTACGCTTGCTCTTTGGCGCGCTTCGGGTCCTTTCTCCCCAGCAAGCGGAGGCTCGAAAGCCGGAGCGCGCTAGTGCGCGCTCCGTTTTCTCGCTGGCTCTCAAGCCTCCGCGCGCTAGTGCGCGCTCCGTTTTCTCGTTCGCTAGCGCGCTCTACGTTTTCTCGCTTGCTCTTTCTCGCCGTAGCTTGCTCTCTTGCGCGCGTAGGGTCGGTCTCCCCTACGCTTGCTTCCAAAAGCAGACGAAATCACTATGGAACCGGACCTCCTCGCTGCCGCTCAATTCATTACCAGGAAGAGGCAAATTAGCTTTTTTATTAAGGGTGGGTGGAAAAGGTGAAAAAAGGAATAATGTATCCGAACGAATGCTTCGGCAGATGCAATTACCCCTCTTTTTAGAAATCCCCTCGTTACCTACTAGTGAACCGGAAAGCTTAGGGACGCCTCTCGTTCCTCTTCCCCCATTTGACAACCGTATCTCAGAATGTTCGGATGATTCTCTGGAACCCCCTTAACTAAAACAAATATAATAGAAATTCTCTTTCGGAGAGATGGCCGAGTGGTTGATGGCTCCGGTCTTGAAAACCGGTATAGAAAGTAACAAAGAACTATCGAGGCGCTGCCAAGCTCGAAAACTACAAGCGCGCTAGCGCGCGTAGGCGTGAGAGCCAGCAAGCGTAGGCGAGAAAGCCGGAGCAGCAAGCTCCGGGGAGAAAGGACCCTACGCGAGCAAGAGAGCAAAATAAGAAAAGTATGCTCGAAAACTACAAGCAATAGAGCGAGAAAACGGAGAAAGCGCAGACGCGCGCTCTTTCGAGCCTCCGCTTGCTCTTTGGCGCGCTTCGGGTCCTTTCGGACCTCCGCTTGCTGGCTCGAAAGCCGGAGCAGCAAGCGAGAAAACTACGCGCGCACTAGCGCGCTCTCCTTCGGACCCTCCGCTTGCTCTTTGGCGCGCTTCGGGTCCTTTCTCCCCAGCAAGCGGAGGCTCGAAAGCCGGAGCGCGCTAGTGCGCGCTCCGTTTTCTCGCTGGCTCTCAAGCCTCCGCGCGCTAGTGCGCGCGTAGTTTTCTCGTTCGCGTCTGCGCTCTACGTTTTCTCGCTAGCGCGCTTGTATAGAGTCCGCTTTGCTAGCGCGCTTGTAGTTTTCGAGCTTGGCTTTCATCCCACGTATATGAAAGGAATATTTGTGACACAGTAACCTTGTTCACCGAGATACCATTCCATAAAAGAGCCAGGCTACTCGAGGGGAAGAGTGACGGGAACTCCCACACCCGGTGAAGGGGAATTTCTTTTTTAGTGGATGGTCGGATCTTTCCTTCCGTGAGCAGTAAGCAGCGGATCTCCCCCTTTTTTGGGAAAGCTGGTGGCCGCGTGTGAATTCTTTCAAGGCAAGGGGCGGCCTAATTCGACATTGTTGTTTACTCTGATCCGGTCGAGGTGGTTTTCCTTTACCAGCGCGTAGGTGATCGAAGTTCCTATGACCGAGTCTTTCTGGCCCCTGTGAACATCTTTTCAACATGTATTAAAGAGGGCCTCTCTAACCGGTGAAAAGTGGTCGGTGTCCACTAACGGCCATTCCTGGCTCGGCTCCGATAATGCAATTCCGGGAGGAGTCGGTAGTTGGGCACTGGATCCCTTCGGACCTGGAGAAGGTGTGACGCTGGGTCGGGGTTTGGTGAACCAACTGGTCGCTCCTCTAGTTGAAGTATCGGGCCCCTTTTTCGTTGCCTAGGTTACACCTTCGGAATACCCCAGCAAGCGGAGGCGGAGGCGAGAATAGAAAGCCGGAGCGAGCAAGCGGAGGCGCTGGAAGCGAAGCGCGCCAAAGAGCAAGCTCCGGGTCCGAAGGAGAGCGAGCCAGCGAGAAAAGGTAGAGCGCACTAGCGACAAAAGCTAGTAGGCGTGAGAGCCAGCAAGCAAGCGTAGGCTTTCGATAGAAAGCCGGAGCAGCAAGCGGAGGCTCGAAAGCCGGAGCGAGCCAGAGAGCAAGCGGAGGCTCGAAAGCCGGAGCGCGCTAGTGCGCGCTCCGTTTTCTCGTTCGCTAGCAAACTACGAAAACAACAAGACGCGCGCTCCGGGTCTCCCCAGCAAGTTCAGGTCCGGTCCGGAACGACCGACCCGGAGCGCGCCAGAGAGCAAGCGAAGGTCCGAAAGGACCCGAAGCGAGCCAGAGAGCAAGCGAGAAAGCTACGCGCGCACTAGCGCGCTCCGGCTTTCGAGCCTCCGCTTGCTGGCTCGAAAGCCGGAGCAGCAAGCGTAGGCGCTGGAAGCGAAGCGCGCCAAAAGAGCAAGCTCCGGCTCTAATAGAAAGCCGTAGCAGCAAGCGAGAAAACGGAGCGCGCACTAGCGCGCTCCGGCTTTCGAGCCTCCGCTTGCTCTCTTGCTCGCGTAGGGTCGTTCCGGACCTCCGCTTGCTCTCTTGCTCGCGTAGGGTCGTTCCGGACCTCCGCTTGCTCTCTTGCTCGCGTAGGGTCGTTCCGGACCTCCGCTTGCTCTCTTGCTCGCGTAGGGTCGTTCCTCCCCAGCAAGCGTAGGGTCCGAAGGACGAAGCGCGCCAAAGAGCAAGCTCCGGTCCGAAAGGACCCGAAGCGCGCCAAAGAGCAAGCGGAGGCTCGAAAGAGCGCGCTAGTGCGCGCTCCGTTTTCTCGCTGGCTCTCAAGCCTCCGCGCGCTAGTGCGCGCGTATAGAGTCCGCTTCGTTCGCGTCTGCGCTCTCCGTTTTCTCGAGAGCGTCTGCGCTCTCCGTTTTCTCGCTTGCTCCCCTTCGCTTTTTTGCTCCACGTAGCTTGCCAGAGAGCAAGCGTACGGTCGGTCGTTCCTCCCCGGACCTGAACTTGCTTGCTACCGAGCGAGAAAACTACGCGCGCACTAGCGCGCTCCGGCTTTCGAGCCTCCGCTTGCTGGGCGCAGACGCTCTCGAGAAAAGGTAGAGCGCAGACGCGCGCGGAGGCTTTCGAGCCCTAGCTTGCTCTTTTGGCGCGCTTCGTCCTTCGGACCCGGAGCTTGCTGCTCCGGCTTTCTCGCCTACGCTTGCTCGCTTGCTCGCGTACTCTTCGAGCCTACGCTTGCTGGCTCTCAAACTACAAGCGCGCTTTCCGTTTTCTCGCTTGGCCACCCTCCATCTTCACTTTACGCCACGCCGACTCCCCTTTCGTCATAAGGCGTGGAATTAGACCAAGGGCTTCCAGCGCCAGCAAGCGGAGGTCCGAAAGGACCCGAAGCGAGCCAGAGAGCAAGCGGAGGGTCCGAAGGAGAGCGAGCAAGAGAGCAAGCGGAGGCTCGAAAGCCGGAGCGAGCAAGCAAGCTCCGGGGAGCAAGCGGAGGGGAGACCCGTAGCGCGCTAGCAACAAAACAATTAGACGCGCGCGTAGGCTTTCGAGCCTCCGCTTGCTTGCTCTCATAGAAAGCCTACGCGAGCAAGCTACGGCGAGAAAAGAAAGCCGGAGCGAGCCAGCGAGAAAACGGAGAAAGCGCGCTAGCGCGCTCCGGCTTTCGAGCCTCCGCTTGCTAGAATAGAAAGCTGGAGCAGCAAGCAAGCGGAGGTCCGGAACGACCCGTAGCGCGCTAGCAACAAAAGACGAGGCGCGCGTAGGCTTTCTCGCCTCCGCTTGCTCTTTCTCGCCTACGCTTGCTTTCTCGTTCGCTAGCTAGCTTGTAGTTTTCTCGCTAGCGCGCTTGTATAGAGTCCGCTTTGCTAGCTAGCGCGCTTGTTGTTTTCGAGCTCCCTCTGATTTCGCACGTAGGAGATCGAGACACAGTCCCAGGGCTATGGGGAAAGATGTAGATCGATCGCCCTAGATAGACAACTACATAGAGGGTCTCTACAAGTCTAACTTTTCTTTGATTTCGTTCCCCCCGTAAGATCAATATCACAACCAATGAGGTCTGCAGCAAGTTTCACATCGTTGTAATATCCGATCCGATAGTTGCAGATATAGTTAGATAGAACACTATTTAACAACAACATTATAAGAAAAGATATTAATAGATATCGGTAGTTGTCCGGTCGTACCCAAACAATAATATTCCAGAGGGAAATGCACCTAAGATCAAATATTTCGAGCCGGCTTCCGTGGAAAATTCAGACTTTCTTTTTGATGCTGCGATCACATAAAAACATAAACTTTGAGGCTCAATAGCTAAATACATGGCAATTGAATCATGAGCCGAGATCATAAAGAGCATACTGCGAGTAGGAAGTGGAATTAATACAATGAATTCAAAAGCATCAAACCTCTCTTGTTCGAAAAAATCGAAACACATCGAAATGGTACCAGCCGTACTTAATAATAGAAGGATTTGGCAGAAATATGTAAAATTGTCCCTCCTAAAAAGATTATTCCAGAATAAATGGGCAATAGTTAGGAGAGGTGCGCCAGCGGCGAGCAGAAGCAAGGTTATTAGATACCTAAGGAAAGCCCGGCCAGAACCACACGTGCAAGTTTCCCTGCATGTGGCTCGTCCGTGATAACTTCTTCGGATTTGCGTGAACTAGCGGACCGATCACTAAGCAAGCGGAGGCTCGAAAGCCGGAGCGAGCAAGCAAGCGGAGGGTCCGAAGGAGAGCGAGCAAGAAAGCAAGCGGAGGCTCGAAAGCCTACTACGCGCGCTAGCGCGCTTGTAGTTTTCGAGCTCCCTCCAGCATGAGCGAACCTTTTCGGAACTGGTTAGGAATGGGCGCCACTATCCCAGCCCGGATCCAGCCACTTTCTATTGATCATGTCCCCTTCCCAAGCAAGCGGAGGCTAGAACGGAGCGAGCAAGAGAGCAAGCGGAGGGGAGACCGTAGGCTTGCTATATGGCAAGCGGAGGCGAGAAAGAGCAAGCAAGCGTAGGCTCGAAGAGTACGCGAGCAAGCAAAAAAAAGCGTAGGCTCGAAAACTACAAGCAAGCGAGAAAACGGAGAAAGCGATGCGGACTCTATACAAGCGCGCTAGCGCTTTCCGTTTTCGAGCCTACGCTTGCTAGCAACCGAGAAAACAACAAGTACGCTAGCGCGCGTAGGGTCTACCCAGCAAGCGGAGGCGCTGGAAGCGAAGCGAGCCAGAGAGCAAGCGGAGGCGAGAATCGAAAGCCGGAGCAGCAAGCGGAGGTCCGAAAGGACCCGAAGCGCGCCAAAAGAGCAAGCGGAGGCTCGAAAGAGCGCGCGTCTGCGCTCTCCGTTTTCTCGAGAGCGTCTGCGCTCTCCGTTTTCTCGCTTGCTCCCCTACGCTTGCCATATAGCAAGCCTACGGTCCTTTATCCCCAGCAAGCTCCGGTCCGAAAGGACCCGAAGCGCGCCAAAGAGCAAGCGGAGGGTCCGAAGGAGAGCGCGCTAGTGCGCGCTCCGTTTTCTCGCAGGCTCTCACGCCGGAGCGCTTTTGTCGCTAGCGCGCTCGTATAGAGTCCGCTTTGCTAGCGCGCTTGTAGTTTTCGAGCTTGTCTTGGGGCGTCTTTGGCTTTACGAGAGAAAGACCGCCGGAGGTAAGCTAACTTCGGCCCGGAGCATTGATTCCCCAGCAAGCGTAGGCTACGGCTCGGAGCGAGCAAGAAAGCAAGCGGAGGCGGAGGCTCGGAGCGAGCAAGCAAGCGGAGGCGCTGGAAGCGAAGCGCGCCAAAAGAGCAAGCGGAGGGTCCGAAGGAGAGCGCGCGTCTGCGCCCGTACCTTTCTCGGTAGCAAGCAAGCGGAGGGGAGCAAGTGAAGGGGAGGAACGACCCTACGCGCGCGTCTTGTTGTTTTGTTGCTAGCGCGCGGAGGCTTGAAAGCCGTAGCTTGCCAGAGAGCAAGCCTACGGTCCTTCCGGACCTCCGCTTGCTGGCTCTCACGCCGGAGCGCGCTAGCGCGCTTGTAGTTTTCTCGCTAGCGCGCTTTCCGTTTTCGAGCTAGCTCTATCTCTCAATTGCCTATCCTGTGCTCGAGAAGGTCGCCCAGTTCCTCGGCAGCACCTCGGGGTGCATTTAGTTGTCAACCATGAGACTCGGGATATTCCTCACTCCATGGCACCCTTCGCTCATCCATTCCGCCCGCCCGTCCAGACGCGGCGCCCTTTTTCATTATCATCTACCGCCCTTTCTTTCCTCCCGGCTATTCACGCATGAAGATCGTCGGATGTATGCTCGACTTCGGTTGCCGGTGCTATAGGTAGGAGTACATTATGGCAGGATCAGTCACCCGGGCAAACCAACCCTCCTCCAAGAAGAATTGTGCTATGCCCCTCCTATCCCTATAGAGCGAAAGAGCTGCCTGGTGATCCCTAGGTTGCAGCACGTCCGGTCGTTAACTCCTCGCGCCGCTGCCGCCGTTTCTAGGACCGACCGACGCCTCACCTGCACAGGTACCTACGTAGTGTAGTGTCGGTCGCACATTCAACATAGCGTTCGGACTCATGTGCCTTCCAGAACCAGGGGTCTTCGAGCCTGCTGCGTACGATTAGCCAGCCTTGCGGCGGCAAAAGGATTAGACGTCCCCCATGCTACGGTTCCCTGCGGTCCGAACCCGGTGCCGCATTAGGTTAGGGAGCAAGCGTAGGGGAGAACCGACCCGGAGCGAGCAAGAAAGCAAGCGTAGGCTCGAAAACGGAAAGCGCTAGCTTGTAGTTTTCTCGCTCCTCCGCATCCCAAAGCGCGCTGCCCTCCTAGGCGCGCAACACTAAGTAATCCAAGCCAACCCACATTACTGACTAACGGTGGATAATCAGATTTCTGAGAGGTACTAAAAACAACTCCATGAATGAGCAAAATGAAGGTTGCATTAATGAGAAAGATTTCTGGGGAAACCGCTAAAAAAAGATTGAACATGTGGGAGGATCCGAACGAATTCTGCTTTCATTTCCCCGTATGGAGCACTGAGTTACTTACGTTATGGTCTTCAGCAGGCAGGCTGCACTCTAGGCGGCGGCTAGGAAGGATCGCTAGACCAGCAGCCAGACCAACCATGAATGTGTAATGATGGTGATTCCACACCTGGCTAAAAAAAAAAGTGAATAAAGGGGATCCTAAACGAAAAAGGAGTCCATGACCCCTTTTTAGAGCGTAGTTGGGGAGCTCGAAAACGGAAAGCGCGCTAGCGCGCGTAGTAGGCTTGAGAGCCAGCAAGCGGAGGGTCCGAAAGGAGAGCGAGCAAGCGAGCAAGCGGAGGGTCCGAAGGAGAGCAGCAAGCGGAGGTCCGAAAGGACCCGAAGCGCGCCAAAAGAGCAAGCGGAGGGTCCGAAGGAGAGCGCGCGTCTGCGCTCTACCTTTTCTCGAGAGCGTCTGCGCGAATACTACGTTTTCTCGTTCGCTAGCGCGCTTTCTCCGTTTTCTCGTTCGGTAGCAAGCAAGTGAAGGTCCGGGGAGGAACGACCGACCCTACGCGCGCCAGAGAGCAAAAAAGCGAAGGGGAGCAAGCGAGAAAACTACGCGCGCAGACGCGCGCGGAGGCTTTCGAGCCGTAGCCTACGCTTGCCATATAGCAAGTCTACGGTCTCCCCGGAGCGCGCGTCTTCTTGTTTTGTTGCTAGCGCGCGGAGGCTTGAAAGCCTACGCTTGCTCTCGTGCGCGCGTAGGGTCGTTCCGGACCTCCGCTTGCTGGCTCTCACGCCTACGCGCTTTTGTCGCGTCTGCGCTCTCCGTTTTCTCGCTTGCTCGCTCCGGGTCTCCCCTCCGCTTGCTCTCTTGCTCGCTCCGTTCTAGCCTCCGCTTGCTCCTTTCTATCGAGTATACCCATTAAAGAATGGACGTCACTTTGGGACACATGCGGATAGCCGTCCCGCGTGGCTAAAAGTAAGCCAAAAGAGCTCAAACTCTTTTTTTTTAGTTCCACTGAGAAAGTCGAGTCAACTAAAAGACGCCACTCTACGAGGGAAGTCCTCGGGTCGAGTCTTTGCGAGTTCATCCCAAAGAAAGCGAACCCCTTCCAGGTCGGGAAGATGCGGATAAAAGGCCAATAGCCTGATGTCAGCTTCTACGGCATAAGCTTTAATTAAAGAAGAGAGCTATCAAGGCTAATAATAATAAAGATTTCATAAGAGTTGAAAATCAAATTCGATTTTCTAGTATAGGTGAAGCAAGCGGAGGGGAGACCCGGAGCGAGCAAGAAAGCAAGCGGAGGCTCGAAGAGTACGCGAGCAAGCAAGCGTAGGGGAGCGAGAAAACGTAGAGCGCGCTAGCGAACGAGAAAACGGAGCGCGCACTAGCGCGCGGAGGCTTGAGAGCCAGCGAGAAAACGGAGCGCGCACTAGCGCGCTCCGGCTTTCGAGCCTCCGCTTGCTGGGGAGAAAGGACCCGAAGCGCGCCAAAGAGCAAGCGGAGGCTCGAAAGCCGGAGCGCGCTAGTGCGCGCGTATAGAGTCCGCATTGCTTGCTGCTACGGCTTTCTATTAGAGCCGGAGCTTGCTAGAATAGAAAGCCTACGCAGCAAGCGAGAAAAGGTAGTATGAGCGCACTTAAGAAGTTCAAAAGACCCTTCCTGAGCGCGCGGCTTTTATAAGAGCGCAGACGCGACAAAAGCGCTCCGGCTTGAGAGCCTGCGAGAAAACGGAGCGCGCACTAGCGCGCGGAGGCTTTCGAGCCTCCGCTTGCTCTCTTGCTCGCTCTGGCTTTCTCGCCTCCGCTTGCTGGGGAGAAAGGACCCTACGCGCGCACGAGAGCAAGCGAGAAAACGGAGCGCGCACTAGCGCGCGGAGGCTTTCGAGCCTCCGCTTGCTCTTTGGCGCGCTTCGGGTCCTTTCGGACCGGAGCTTGCTGGCTCTCAAGCCGGAGCAGCAAGCGAGAAAACGGAGCGCGCACTAGCGCGCTCTTTCGAGCCGTAGCTTGCTCTTTGGCGCGCTTCGCTTCCAGCGCCTACGCTTGCTGGCTCTCAAGCCGGAGCAGCAAGCGATGCGGACTCTATACGCGCGCACTAGCGCGCTCCGGCTTTCGAGCCTCCGCTTGCTCTCTTGCTCGCGTAGGGTCGTTCCGGACCTCCGCTTGCTCTCTTGCTCGCGTAGGGTCGTTCCGGACCTCCGCTTGCTCTCTTGCTCGCGTAGGGTCGTTCCGGACCTCCGCTTGCTCTCTTGCTCGCGTAGGGTCGTTCCTCCCCAGCAAGCGTAGGCGCTGGAAGCGAAGCGCGCCAAAGAGCAAGCGTAGGCGCTGGAAGCGAAGCGCGCCAAAGAGCAAGCTCCGGTCCGAAAGGACCCGAAGCGCGCCAAAGAGCAAGCGGAGGCTCGAAAGAGCGCGCTAGTGCGCGCTCCGTTTTCTCGCTGGCTCTCAAGCCTCCGCGCGCTAGTGCGCGCGTATAGAGTCCGCTTCGTTCGCGTCTGCGCTCTCCGTTTTCTCGTTCGCGTCTGCGCTTTCTCCGTTTTCTCGCTTGCTGCTACGGCTTTCGAGCCTCCGCTTGCTTTCTCGTTCGCTAGCTAGCTTGTAGTTTTCTCGCTAGCGCGCTTGTATAGAGTCCGCTTTGCTAGCTAGCGCGCTTGTAGTTTTCGAGCTTGGACCGACTTAAGTCAAGACTGGCTATCTCTCCTCTCTCTTTATATACGCAAAATAAAGGCGAAGAGTAATGATTTCTTCTCGTAGTTCCTCTCTTGTTAGTGTAGTGATACGGAGAATCTTCATGGACTGGCTTTCAAAAGACGAGTAAGAGGCGACCGATCTGTCTATTCTACCGGTAAGTGAGATAAGAAGTCTTTCTCGGGCTCGGGAAGGTATTGTACGCACGGGATTCCACCTCTTAGGAAGTCTCATCTTAGGGAGAAAATCGTCTTACTCAATCACACCTCTTACCTAACAAAAAGAGCCATTCCGTATTTCCCTCTGTTCATTTACTCGGAACAAAACTTTTTTTTATTGTAAAGAAATTCCTACTAAGAGAATGAACTCTTACATGGCCTACGGGGGGGCGATTCCTAGAAGACCAGACAAGGAAAGATTCCATATCCAATACTTCTTACAACCGTCCTAACAAACATACTACTGCAATGATTGGACCGATGGGATTGGAAAAGAAAGACCGGATTTCTTTATATAGGATATCACTTGCACTGAATGACTGTCTTGCCCAGAATTCCAGGAAGGAGACCGTACCGTGCTACCAATCGTGCTAAGAAAGGTGCTATCAAGCATGATTTCATTTTCTTTCTTTAGGTTAGGTCTGTATAACAAAAACAACCTATTTAGCTTATTCTTGAAATTGAAAAAGCCGATTCTCGTAAAGATACGATTCGATAGCACAGGAAAGAGAGATTCCGGAATCTCTTGACTTCACCGTTACGCACATACTTTTCTTACTCCAAGAGCGAAAAGAACATCATATCATCGGTTATACTATACGAAAACATAGGAGCAAGCGAGAAAACGTAGAGCGCGCTAGCGAACGAGAAAACTACGCGCGCACTAGCGCGCGGAGGCTTTCGAGCCGTAGCTTGCTGCGTAGGCTTTCTCGCCTAGCAAGCGGAGGTCCGGAAGGACCCTACGCGCGCTAGCAAGAAAAGAATCCGCGCGCGTAGGCTTGAAAGCCTACGCTGCTCTCAATCCGGAGCAGCAAGCGGAGGTCCGAAAGGACCCGAAGCGCGCCAAAGAGCAAGCGTAGGGTCCGAAGGAGAGCAGCAAGCAATGCGGACTCTATACGCGCGCACTAGCGCGCTCTTTCGAGCCTCCGCTTGCTCTTTGGCGCGCTTCGGGTCCTTTCTCCCCAGCAAGCGGAGGCTCGAAAGCCGGAGCGCGCTAGTGCGCGCGTAGTTTTCTCGCTGGCTCTCAAGCCTCCGCGCGCTAGTGCGCGCGTATAGAGTCCGCTTCGTTCGCGTCTGCGCTCTTATAAACGCCGCGCGCTCAGGAAGGGTCTTTTTCACTTCAGAAGTGCGCTCATACTACCTTTTCTCGAGAGCGTCTGCGCTCAGCAAGCTCCGGCTCTCAAGCCTCCGCGCGCTAGTGCGCGCGTATAGAGTCCGCATCGCTCCCCTTCGCTTTTTTGCTTTCTCGCTTGTATAGAGTCCGCTTTGCTTGCTAAAGCTAAATGTTGTATCCCTCTCGACACGTGAAAGCTAAAAACAGTCTACTAGATAAGCCAAGTAAAGCAGTGCCAGATACAGATGAAAGAGTTGAATCTCCTTTTGAGAGTTAGTAATTCCTTTTCAAAAATCCTCCCCCGAGGGGTACTTCTATTGAAGCTTTAGAGAATCCAGGTCCAGCGGAAGACTAAGTAAGGTACGGTATAAAGTCCAATCAATCTCCTACAACAGACAAGAGAGGGCTCTGACCTGACCACAGTTAATCAGTCTATTGTTCTGGTTCTATAGAGTATAACCCCGAAAAGAGAAGACTCCTCTTTGTTAGCCTGGTCCAGGTGTGGGATATCTTTCCCATCTAGTATAGTAGCCCTGCCCTTCCGACAAGAGCAGTTACGCCTTTTCCTAAAGCCCTTACTAAACCACCAGGAAGTCTAGTTAAATATAACCTGGACTTTGCCTAGCTACCATGGAAAGCATAGTCAGAAGAGCTGACAAAATAGCCATCTTACTCTCGGACCTTACCAACATAAAGGAAGAACTTAAGCCTTTATTAAAAAGAAAAAACCCTAAGATGAGCGAACTTGGCTTGATGGAGGAAATGGAATCACAGCAAGCGAGAAAACTACAAGCTAGCTAGCGTCATTTACGTTTTCGAGCCAGCAAGCGGAGGATAGAAGAGAAAGCCAGAGCGAGCAAGCGAGAAAACGGAGAAAGCAAGCGGAGGCTCGAAAGCCGGAGCGCGCTAGTGCGCGCGTAGTTTTCTCGCTAGCTAGCGAACGAGAAAAGGTAGTATGAGCGCAGACGCTCTCGAGAAAACGGAGAGCGCAGACGCGAACGAGAAAACGGAGCGCGCACTAGCGCGCGGAGGCTTGAGAGCCAGCAAGCGGAGGCTCGAAAGCCGGAGCGCGCTAGTGCGCGCTCCGTTTTCTCGCTTGCTGCGTAGGCTTTCGAGCCAGCAAGCGGAGGCTCGAAAGAGTACGCGCGCACGAGAGCAAGCGGAGGGTCCGAAGGAGAGCGCGCGTCTGCGCTTTCTCCGTTTTCTCGCTTGCTGCTCCGGCTTTCGAGCCCTAGCTTGCTCTTTGGCGCGCTTCGGGTCCTTTCGGCGTAGTAGCTTGCTGCTACGGATTGAGAGCAAGCAAGCGGAGGTGCTGAAAGCCTACGCGCGCGGATTCTTGTTTTCTACCTTTGCTAGCGCGTGTAGGGTCTCCCCTTCGCTTGCTCTTTGGCTCGCTGCGGGTCGGTCGTTCCTCTCCGGACCTTCGCTTGCTCTTTGGCTCGCTGCGGGTCGGTCGTTCCTCTCCGGACCTTCGCTTGCTCTTTGGCTCGCTGCGGGTCGGTCGTTCCTCTCCGGACCTTCGCTTGCTCTTTGGCTCGCTGCGGGTCGGTCGTTCCTCTCCGGACCTTCGCTTGCTCCCCGGAGCTTGCGGCGGCTCGAAAGCCGGAGCAGCAAGCAATGCGGACTCTATACGCGCGCACTAGCGCGCTCCGGCTTTCGAGCCTCCGCTTGCTCTCTTGCTCGCGTAGGGTCGTTCCTCCCCTCCGCTTGCTCTCTTGCTCGCGTAGGGTCGTTCCGGACCTCCGCTTGCTCTCTTGCTCGCTCCGGGTCGTTCCTCCCCAGCAAGCGTAGGCGCTGGAAGCGAAGCGCGCCAAAGAGCAAGCGTAGGCGCTGGAAGCGAAGCGCGCCAAAGAGCAAGCTCCGGGGAGAAAGGACCCGAAGCGCGCCAAAGAGCAAGCTCCGGTCCGAAAGGACCCGAAGCGCGCCAAAGAGCAAGCGGAGGCTCGAAAGCCGGAGCGCGCTAGTGCGCGCTCCGTTTTCTCGCTGGCTCTCAAGCCTCCGCGCGCTAGTGCGCGCTCCGTTTTCTCGTTCGCGTCGTCTTGTTTTGTTGCTAGCGCGCGTAGGGTCGTTCCGGACCTCCGCTTGCTAGGAGAGATAGCATACTTTCTTTCCTTTTTTAGGCTTTCTACCCGCAGATGACTGAACTGCCTTTCCTTTCGAACTGAACCTTTCGCATCGGATTATTTTGATAAAGGAAGACTAGCTGAAAGAGCAAGCGTAGGCTCGCCGCGTTAGCGCTTGTAGTTTTCTCGCTTCTCCGGTCAAGCAGCAGAGGGTAGGAGATGATCACGTGAGGGACACATGCATTGGTCAACAGTTGTCAACCGAGATTCACTCCGAAGATCATGTGGAGTTAGTTATGGAAGGGATGAACAATATCGTATTATAGAGATTAGAGAGAAATGAAAAGAAATGAAAGAGAAAAAAGAGCAGCCACACAACGACTTAGCGACGAAGCACTGCGTAGGTTTCTTTAGGCAGGGATGCTTCTGATTTTCTTAATAGAACAGGAAGAGGAGGATAAAAAAAGCAACTGATGAGCATCTATTTGAGTCGATCATTTCCAAGATCAAATTCCAGTTTTTTTTTTTGTAGTGGAAACGCCTTACAATCTGAAGTTTTACGCTTAAGGGAAGAAATGTTCTTGGTGGATGCAGGACCTGGGACCCCCAGAATTTGTATGCAAGATGAGCTCACAGGAGTGCCAATCCACCGAGCTACCAGGTTTGAGAATAAGGTGGGATCCCTGGATGTAGTGGCTGGTGAATCACTGATCAAAAAGCGGATTTTGGAGAGATTCTTCATCGATCTAGTGGCCGGTGAATCACTGATCAAAAAGCGAGCAGCCGCCAGGTTTACTGATAAGGTTAGATCCCTGGATGTAGTGGCTGGTGAACCGCTTCTTCTTCTTCCACGAAGATTCAGACAAAACCGAGCTTGGATGGAACTGAACAAGATTTGGCGAACAAATACAAAGGTCAAAGGCTTTATTATTAAGAAAGTCAAAGGAGGTTATTCAGTAGCCATCGCAGGTTTCATTACTTTTCTTCCATTCCGCCCTCACAGAAGTCAAAAAAGAAGTCAAAAGAAAAGAATATCGAATGATCGATTCACCATTGAGAGCATTAACCCCAAAAGGACGAATATTGTGGTGTTC